TGAGTCAGAAATATACGGAGATATCCATTTCTTGTTATTATTAAAACGGATCCTTTATTTTTACAAGTGTCTTTTCTTTAGAAAGTTCTTTTTAAGAAAGATTATCCTTGTCTCTGTTTATGTCTCGGATTGGAACAAATCACTATAATTCGTCTGCGCCTACGGATCAGTCTACATTTTTCACAAATTTTACGAACAGAAGCCCTTATTTTCATATTTATGATTCCTTACCTTAATTCTGAATCGACTCCTTGAAAGAAAAAAGTCTCTTTAATTTTTTAACCTCGAATTTATCCCTATGAAAGGAATCTAAAAAAAAATTCCCTAATCGTTCGAATCTTTGTTACGAAGTCTATAAATTATACGTCCCCTGGTTGAATCATAACGACTTACTTCGATTTTTACTCTATCTCCTGGTAGTATCCGTATAAAACTGCGTCGGATTCTACCCGAAACATAACCTAGAATTAGATCTTCATTATCTAAACGGACCCGGAACATACCATTCGGAAGTGATTCAGTAATTAAACCTTCATGAATCAATTTTTGTTCTTTCATTCCAGGCAACCCCCTTCAAGTATCGACTAATAGAGGAGTGGTCATAGAACCCACTTTTCCTCTTTTTTTTTTCACAGCTAGTAAGTTATAGATCAAATTAGGATACCATAAGAGAAGGATCACCATATATAACACAAAATTTCTCCTCCAATCCCTTCTAGTCGGGCTTCCCGATTTGTCATTATACCTCTAGAGGTAGAAAGAATTGCAATTCCCATTCCACCTAAAATCCTAGGGATTCGTTGATAGTTGGAATATATTCGTAGACCGGGTCGGCTGATACGTTTTAAAATAGTCTTATAGATTTTTTTCCTAGTCCTTCTATGTCGTAGGGTCGAAACCAAGAAATTTTTGTTACTTTCCCGATGTTTTCTAACGTTTTCAATAAAACCTTCTCGTAGAAGTATTTTAACAATGTTTTCGGTGATATTAGTAAATGCTATTCGAACCGTTCCTTTTTTATTCATGTCAGCATTTCTTATAGAAGTTATTATATCCGCAATAGTGTCCCTACCCATAGCAAACTATAATTATGGTTGCCCCCTAATTTTGATATAATCAACATGTTGTTTCTTTTTTTTTTTTTTTAGAATTCTAAAAAGTATATGCTTGAGACACAATCTATTCATTTATCTAATCTATTTCAGATACCCTACTATATCATAATCTCATCTACTAGTATTTATAATACTTCAGGAGCTAATGAGACTATTTTAGTAAAATTAAACTGTCTCAATTCCCGAGCGATCGCACCAAAAACTCGAGTTCCTTTTGGATTTCCTTCTTGATCAATGACAACTGCTGCATTGTCATCATATCGTATTATCATACCGTTGTTGCGTTTGAGTTCTTTACATGTACGTACAATTACAGCTCTAATGACTTCTGATCTTTCTATAGGCATATTAGGTACTGCTTCTTTGATTACAGCAACAATAACATCACCAATATGAGCATATCGGCGATTACTAGCCCCTAAGATTCGAATACACATCAATTCTTTAGCCCCGCTGTTATCCGCTACATTCAAAAGGGTCTGCGGTTGAATCATATCTTTTTTTTTTCTGCTCTTTCAATGCAAAGGATGAAGGAAAAAAAAGAAATATTATCTGTCCAGAAATAGAAATAAGTGATTTTCTTTTTTATCCCCCTCTTTGGTTCTCCATTACTATCTCGCAATAACAAATTGGGTTCGTATAGGCATTTTGGACGCAGCTATTGCAATAGCTGCCCTGGCTACAGTTTCTGAGACTCCGCCCATTTCATAAATTATTCGACCTGGTTTCACAACGGATACCCAATATTCGGGGGATCCCTTCCCCGAACCCATACGCGTTTCCGTAGGTCTTACAGTAACGGGTTTGTCGGGAAATATACGTACCCATATTTTTCCGCCCCGACGCGCATATCGTGTCATTGCTCTTCGCCCTGCTTCTATTTGTCTAGCTGTGATCCAAGCAGGTTCAAGTGCCTGAAGAGCGTATCTACCGAAACAGATATGATTGCCTCGATAAGATATTCCTTTCATTCTTCCTCTGTGTTGTTTACGGAATCTGGTTCTTTTTGGGTTATAGTTGATGGTTCTTTCTCAATTCCATCTCTACTCCAGAACTGGACATGATAGTTTCTTCTCATCCAGCTCCTCGCGAATGAAAGGATTCAAATTGAATTAAATAATATTAATATTACGGATACGCGTGTATTTTATGTAATAAACAATAAACTAAATCGTGGGATTTATTGATATTGAATTTCTGGCATAGCATAGGAAATTGTATATTATATGATATGCAAGACATATATCTAGACGTACTTATCTATACCTTCTATACCTAGAATTAGAATATCCATATAGAGATAAGAGATATTCTAGAGAATCCTTTTCTTTATTTTATATAGATAATAGATAGATAGACCCATATAATTATAAAGAATCTTTTTC